TTACTATTCCTTAGTAATGTATAGGAAGAAGGGGCTATCTTTTTCTTTTTTAGGGATAGGAAAATCTCGTCTATATGGCTCATTTTATATATATAGAATATTTCTTTTTTTTAGTTAGGAATTTCGGCTAAACAAAAGAAATAAAAACGATCTTGGGCAAGAGTATCTGATCATATATGTATTCCAATAAGGAAGGAGGATTTTCAATGCGGGATATAAAAACATATCTCTCTGTAGCACCCGTGCTAAGTACTCTATGGTTTGGGGCTTTGGCAGGTTTATTGATAGAAATTAATCGTTTATTCCCAGATGCTTTGTCATTCCCTTTTTTTTCATTCTAGTTATTCCTATGCGAGAGATAGAATTCTTCGTGCCATGACGAAAATTTGCTTTCAATCCTTTTTAGTATACGAAGCAAAAAGAAAGAAAAGATGGATTAGGTTGAACCTCCGAGTCATTAAAAATTTGGTAAATCTCATTTTGGAAAACAGAAATTTAATTAAAAGCGGTATCCAAGCTAAGTCAGGCCTCATAAATCAGAGCATAGAAAGAGGCTAGGGCTTGCTACTTAAATGAAAGGATTTCGAAGCAAAATCCTTGCTAATTCGACAAGGATTGTATTCTTTAATTATTTCTCTATTTTTTATTACTTAATTTAATTTACGAATTTCAAAAATTTTTTATTCTATTGGATTCGTTAGAGAATTAGAAGAATTACAATAAAATCTTTAGAAATCGCATTTTTAGTTAGGAACTTCTATGGATTTTATTCTTCTTCTTCGAATCAAAAATAGAAGAAAAAAAGACTAGGTATAAGTTAAGTCAATCCAAAAAGGAGGTTCATGGCCAAGGGCAAAGATGTTAGAATCAGAGTTATTTTGGAATGTATCAGTTGTGTTCGAAAGGGTACCAATAAGGAATCGACGGGGATTTCTAGATATAGTACTCAAAAGAATCGCCACAATACACCCGGACAATTAGAATTAAGAAAATTTTGTCGTTATTGTCGCAAGCATACGACTCATAAGGAAATAAAGAAATAGGAGCATCGTGTGTTCGATTTTTCCAAAGAACAGAAAGAAAAAGAACTTCTTAATAAAAAATAGAACATAGATAGAATACAAAATAAAAATCAACTCATCTGATTTTAGGTAGATATTATTTCATATGTATAAAGAGTTTCTATTTTTATGTTTATATATATTTTTTTATATAGTATATGAATCAAATAATATATGGACCAAAGAAGGGCTACTTCTTCTGGATCCAAAATTAATAAAATAAAGAAATCTTTTTTTATCTTTTTCAAATCATTAAACTTATTAAACTAAGGAATAAATAATGTATATATCTAAACAACCTTTTCGTAAATCCAAGCAACCCTTTCGTAAATCTAAACAAACTTTTCATAAATCCAAGCAACCTTTTCGTAAATCCAAACAACCTTTTCGTAAATCCAAACAACCTTTTCGTAGGCGTTCTCGAATTGGCCCGGGGGATCGAATTGATTATAGAAACATGAGTTTAATTAATCGATTTATTAGTGAACAAGGAAAAATATTATCCAGACGAATAAATAGATTAACCTTGAAACAACAACGATTAATTACTCTTGCTATAAAACAGGCTCGTATTTTATCTTTCTTACCATTTCGTAACTATGAGAATGAGAAGCAATTCCAAGCCCAGTCAACTTCAATAATTACTGGTCCTAGACACAGAAAAAATAGATATATTCCTCAATTAACACAAAAGTTCGATTCCAACCGAAACTTAAGAAACTCCAATCAGAATTTAAGAAACAACAATCGGAACTTAAGTTCCGATTGTTGATGTTTTATTCGAAAAGGTCAGACTCATATATTCAGACTCATATATAAAGAAAGTAATCCGGTTTTGATTCTTGTGTTTGTTATAAGAAAGAAAAAAGGGAAAAAAAAATAGTTTTTTATTTATTGTAACATGCTCGTTGATTCCTACCACTTAATCTTAATTTATTGTATCTTCCCGGAGTCCCCTCTCCGGGAATTCTGTTTTAATTGTTCCTGTATATTACTTTTTTATCCCTTTAATTTTAATTGATGGTCTTTATTTTATTAGAAATCGTGTAAAGATTATTTGGATTTGATACAGCTACTTGTGCAAGCATTTTACGATTAAGAATCAACCCCTTTTTGTACAGATTGTGTATTAATTTGCTATAACTATTGAATACTTTATATATCCGTGTTGCTGCATTTATCCGAGTGATCCACAAACGACGAAAATCCCTCTTTTGCCTGCCTCTATCTCGATGAGAAGAAACAAAAGCTCTTCTTACTTGTTGAGTAATCATTCGATTAAGTCTTAAATGAGCCCCTCTAAAGTTTGAGGCAAATGAACGCATTTTTGTTCGTCGTCTCCGAGCTATATATCCTCGCGGAACTCTGGTCATTGAATCAAATTAACCTTAATGAATAACTTAACTAATGGTTTCTCTTCTTTTAACCGCCCTTTTTCCCATTAATAACAAAACGTATTATTCCGATATATAAAATATTAATTCCAATGGCTTTTGCTACTATAACCTTCCCAACCACGATTTTTTATTCTATTTCCTTCAGTTATTTCGCATAGAAATAACTAATTCTAACGATACTAAAAAAATAGCGGGTTCCTTCGTTTCTATGGTTCCCTCTTAAACGGTGAGGCCCTCTCTATACACCGGAGCCCCTTCTTTCATTTCATCAAAAGGTATTGTGAACTTGTATAGTTCACATTCTTTGGCTCTACCTATCCATTATAGAGTAAATAGCTCTTTTCACAATAAGAGTTATTCATACAGTGACGGTATTTAATTATGAAAGTTGGCTAAGTAGCTGACCCTTTAGTCCGTTCTTTTAAGATAAAGGAACATAAGCCTTTTTCTTTTTATTACTATTTCCTCCGCTTAATGGATAACCATTTGCTACCAATGGGGGAATTGCTTCTTCCAATTCCAATCTAGGTGATTGGATTTGCACCAAAGGAAACCATAAATTCTATATACCATAGAAATCTAGGATAGAGTTTCTCTATCGTATTCATTGGTACCGATCATGGATACTTCCAAAATTGTCTTATTTATTTGAACTCATGATCTGAACGAGTCGCACATACACCCTAGCACATGTTCCTCGACGCTGAGGACATCCCTTAAGCGCGGGCGTTTTTTTAGCATTTCGTATTGGCTGTCTTGCATTTCTAATAAGTTGTTTAACCGTTGGCATGTCGTATGTATATAGAAAAAAGGGATTGGTTTAGATCGATCTTAACCTGGTGATTCATCATCATGAGGTATTTCTATTTTCTATAAAATCGCATAAAACCCGAATTTAGGTTGGAAATAAATTTACAAGAAATCCAGCCACTACCAATCCTTAAACATTTCTGGAAACCATACTGGATCGGTATCGCAGTGCTCGTCAATCATTTCATCCCCTACAATATCAACAAGCCCATAAGCTTTGGCTTCGTCTGCTGACATAAAAACATCCCTTTCCATGTCTTCGGATACAACCCAAAAAGGTTTGCCTGTTCTTAGTGCATAAACCCTTGTGATCATTTCGCGAACTTTGTGTAACTCTTCCACTTCTAGTAAAAATTCAGGTGTCCTTGCCCGATAATAAGCACTAGCGGGTTGGTGAAGCATAATCCTAGCGTGAGGGAAAGCTATACGCTTGGTGGGCTCCCCTCCAAGTAGAATGAAGGAGGCCATGGATGCGGCTATTCCGAGGCATATTGTATATATATCTGGTGTCACCGTTTGCATCGTATCAAAAATAGCCATTCCTGAGATTAGCCACCCGCCAGGGGAGTTTATAAACAAAAAAATATCGCTAATTCCATCTTCTATACTGAGATATACCATAAGACCTGTAATATGATTCGTGATCTCGCAGCGAATCTCTTGACCTAAAAAAAGTGTCCTTTCTCGATACATAACATTGTATAAGTCAACCCAAGTCGCTTCTTCATCTCCGGGAATCCGGTAAGGTACTTTTGGAACACCAATGGGCATATTAGATTAATATTATTAAATTTAAGTAAGAAAACTACACTTTAATATGGAAACGTAAGAATGGAAGAGAAAGAAAGAATCCACAGTTTATTATCTTCATTTTATTCTTATTCTATAAGAATACTATAGATTCTATTAATACATAGATTGAAATAATACATGGATTGCAAAATTATACATATAAGGGAGGTAAGACAGATTGAATAAAAAAAAAAGGAATCTGTGATTCGAATGATAAATAAAGAGAGATTAGGGATCTATTCTTCTTTTCCAAATAGCCCAAACTACCCATTGCATATTGGCGCTTATCGAGTATAGAATAGATCTGTTTCTCTTTCTTCTTACAAACAGAATTGGCTTCTTATTTTTCATGGAATGAAATCAATATTCACGCTTTCTGACGCAGAATCCCTTAGAAGGGTTAGGTACATAGGATATGGATAGTCTTTTCCAATGCGATAAAATAAAGCGACATCGTGTCTATTTTTCTTTGCTAAAGGGGTATTTCCATGGGTTTGCCTTGGTATCGTGTTCATACTGTCGTATTGAATGATCCGGGTCGATTGCTTTCGGTGCATATAATGCACACAGCTCTAGTTTCTGGTTGGGCTGGCTCGATGGCTTTATACGAATTAGCGGTTTTTGATCCCTCTGATCCTGTTCTGGATCCAATGTGGAGACAGGGTATGTTCGTCATTCCCTTCATGACTCGTTTAGGAATAACCGATTCATGGGGTGGCTGGAGTATTTCAGGAGGAACTGCAACGAATCCGGGTATTTGGAGTTATGAAGGTGTGGCAGGTGCCCATATTGTGTTTTCTGGCTTGTGTTTCTTGTCAGCTATCTGGCATTGGGTATATTGGGACCTAGAATTATTCACTGATGAGCGGACGGGAAAACCCTCTTTGGATTTGCCCAAGATCTTTGGAATTCATTTATTTCTTGCAGGGGTGGCTTGTTTTGGCTTTGGTGCATTTCATGTAACGGGTTTGTATGGTCCTGGGATATGGGTGTCCGATCCTTATGGACTAACCGGAAAAGTACAAGCTGTAAGTCCTGCGTGGGGTGCAGAAGGTTTTGATCCTTTCGTTCCAGGAGGAATAGCTTCGCATCATATTGCTGCGGGTACATTGGGTATATTAGCGGGCCTATTCCATCTTAGTGTCCGTCCACCTCAACGTCTATACAAAGGATTACGTATGGGCAATATTGAAACTGTACTTTCCAGTAGTATCGCTGCTGTTTTTTTTGCAGCTTTCGTAGTTGCCGGAACTATGTGGTATGGATCGGCAACTACTCCAATCGAATTATTTGGGCCTACTCGTTATCAGTGGGATCAGGGATACTTTCAGCAAGAAATATATCGAAGAGTTAGCGATGGGTTAGCCGAAAATCTTAGTTTATCAGAAGCTTGGTCTAAAATTCCCGAAAAATTGGCCTTTTATGATTATATTGGTAATAATCCGGCAAAGGGGGGATTATTCAGAGCGGGCTCAATGGACAATGGGGATGGAATAGCTGTTGGATGGTTAGGGCATCCCGTCTTTAGAGATAAAGAAGGACACGAGCTTTTTGTACGCCGTATGCCTACTTTTTTTGAAACATTTCCGGTAGTTTTGGTAGATGAAGAGGGAATTGTGAGAGCGGACGTTCCTTTTAGAAGAGCAGAATCCAAATATAGCGTTGAACAAGTAGGCGTAACGGTGGAGTTCTATGGTGGCGAACTTAATGGAGTAAGTTATTCTGATCCTGCTACTGTAAAAAAATATGCGAGGCGCGCCCAATTAGGAGAAATTTTTGAATTAGATCGAGCTACTTTGAAATCAGATGGTGTTTTTCGCAGCAGTCCAAGGGGTTGGTTCACTTTTGGTCATGCTACCTTTGCTTTGCTCTTCTTTTTCGGACACATTTGGCACGGTGCTCGAACCTTGTTCCGAGATGTTTTTGCTGGTATTGATCCAGACTTGGATGCTCAAGTGGAATTTGGAACATTCCAAAAAGTTGGAGATCCAACTACAAGGAGACAGACAGTCTGATACCACATTGCTATGGTATATTTCACCTCCCTTTTTTGATTTGACATGGGAAACATCTCCGTCCTTTCTTTGACTCTTTTTCTTTTTTTATATGGGAAATGATCCAAAATTACAAGTGAATAGGTGTGGAAGTTATAATTGTAAATAAACCACGATCGAATCTATGGAAGCATTGGTTTATACGTTCCTTTTAGTTTCGACTTTAGGGATAATTTTTTTCGCTATCTTCTTCCGGGAACCCCCTAAGGTTCCGACTAAAAAATGAAATCATTTAATTGAAGTAAGAAGTCTCCCCATCTGGGAGACTTCTTACTTCAATTAGTCCCCATGTTCTTCGAATGGGTCTCTTAATTGTTGAGAGGGTTGCCCAAATGCGGTATATAAGGCATACCCAGTAAAGCTTACAAGTAAACCAGATATGGAGATGGCGATTAAAGTTGCTGTTTCCATTTTTATAGAATTTCAAGATTACAATGGATCCATGAAAAGATCGTGTATTTACAACTACAACGGAATAGTATACAAAGTCAACACCAATGATTAAATAGAATTTATGGCTACACAAACCGTTGAAGAAAGTTCTAGAGCTAGGCCAAAACGAACTGGCGCAGGTGGTTTATTGAAACCCTTGAATTCGGAATATGGGAAAGTAGCTCCGGGTTGGGGGACTACTCCTTTAATGGGGGTCGCAATGGCTTTATTCGCGATATTCCTATCTATCATTTTAGAAATTTATAATTCTTCTGTTTTACTGGACGGAATTTTAACGAATTAGGTTTCTACTAACTAAAACTATGAAGTCATAGTTTTTCATCAAAAAAAAAAAGGACTTTCTGCTTTAAGCTCCAAATTTCTAGACATTCTGGTAGTTCGACCGTGGGTTTTTTTGTTTCGGTATCTCTGGAATATGAGTGTGTGACTTGTTAGAATTGATCCTATTGATAATACATAGAAAGGGCCTGTTATCTCTATTAAGATGATTCTAATTTAATTCGTCGGATATTGGATATTATTTATTCTAGTATCTGGAACACGAAATATATAGAGTGGATCAAGAAAAAAAAAGGAACTATGATTCATACTCACTATTTAGACCTCGCAACCAGACTGAAAAAAAAATTCAAGTAGTTCTTAATAAAAAAAAGAAATTTTCTTCCTTCCAATTTTGTTTGCCCAAAAGAAAACTTTTTTCTCTCGATTTTTTCGAGTCATTACACCGGTTACAATAAATGGTCATCAAGCGGTTCTTATTCGAGGAACTCTTGTCTTTTGTTTAGCTTGAGACTCAATCATCGTGGCTCTAGTATGAATCTAAGGTTTTAATTGAACTGCTTCATAGGATCGCAACAAGATAATTTCTATTAGAAACCCACTATAATTTTTTTACTAGTAAAAAAAAAAATAGGGACGAGAAAAGTCAAGAGGCCTCTACAACATAACGGAAAGAAAGACAGATGAGCCAACTTGATATTTTTTGGCATTATCATCACAAAGAAGAAATTGTGGATTTTTCTTATTTCATATCTTCAAGGCGGATCGATCCAATCCCGTGGCTGGTGAAGTTTTGAACCTTTATTTTCTAATATCCGTTGAAAATTTGTGTGTTTCTGCTTGAGCCGTACGAGATGAAATTTTCATATACGGTTCTCAGAGGGGGCTTCGGGCTAGTTACCTATCTCAATAAAGTATATGATTGGTTTGAGGAACGTCTTGAGATTCAGGCAATTGCGGATGATATAACTAGTAAATATGTTCCTCCTCATGTCAACATATTTTATTGTTTAGGGGGAATTACACTTACTTGTTTTCTAGTACAAGTCGCTACTGGTTTTGCTATGACTTTTTACTACCGACCAACCGTTACAGAGGCTTTTTCCTCTGTTCAATATATAATGACGGAGGCCAACTTTGGTTGGTTAATCCGATCAGTTCATCGATGGTCAGCAAGTATGATGGTTCTAATGATGATCCTGCACGTATTTCGCGTGTATCTCACAGGTGGATTTAAAAAACCCCGTGAATTAACTTGGGTCACAGGTGTGGTTTTGGCTGTATTGACTGCATCATTTGGTGTAACAGGTTATTCTTTGCCTTGGGATCAAATTGGTTATTGGGCAGTCAAAATTGTGACAGGTGTACCTGAAGCGATTCCGGTAATAGGATCCCCTTTAGTGGAGTTATTACGTGGAAGTGCTAGTGTGGGCCAATCCACTTTGACTCGTTTTTATAGTCTACATACCTTTGTACTGCCTCTGCTTACTGCGGTATTTATGTTAATGCACTTTCCAATGATACGTAAGCAAGGTATTTCGGGTCCTTTATAGGGAAGGCATATCATAGATAATTCTAATTCTCATATATCATATCGGGTAGGTTGTGGTATTTCATTGCTACAAACATGGGTTATTGTAAAATAAGACATGTCATTTGGATACTTCACTTCAACTCCGAAGTATTTTGATACAAATAGTTAAAGTGAATTTTACAAAAGAAAATAAGGCGGATTATGGGAGTGTGTGACTTGAATTATTGATTTGGCCATGCAGATTGAGAATTGGATCTGCCACATTAGAATTCACGACCAAAGGTGTCTCCGCATCCAATCAACACGTAAGTCCCCTATCTAGGAAGGATAGGCTGGTTCACTCGAGGAGAATATTATCTATGATCATACCCCAACCATGTCATCCATGAACAGGCTCCGTAAGATCCCGTAGAGTATAAATAGAATAACTCATGTGATATGATCCAATTCTATATTTATTACACTTACTTTTTATTATAGTATGGAAATGCATTCATTTTCTTTGCATCGATTTCGATCCGCAATACTATCGGAGTAAAAGAAGGATCTAAGGAAGAGGGTAGGCTAAACTTTTTGATTTTTTATTAGTAACAAGTAAATACTTTGTTTGGACGTAAGAAACTTGCGATATTGAGGGATAAATACCAACTAATCAAGAGACAATCCACAAAGCAATTGATCATGATCAAATTTGTAGGCCCACTTGGATATTGAGCATTTACGCATAAGAATAGGACTTTTTTTTTCAATGAATAGTTATAGGCGCAACTTCGGAAAAGATAATCTGATAAAGCTTTTCTTACCTTGAGTCAGTGAGTCATTATATAACCTATTCTATTGTGTATCCTCCACGGTCTTATTTCTTTCACTCTTGCTCGAGCCGGATGATGAAAAATTATCATGTCCGGTTCCTTTGGGGGATGGATCCTAAAAAATTCACCTATCCCAATAACAAAGAAACCTGACTTAAATGATCCTGTATTAAGAGCAAAATTAGCTAAAGGGATGGGACATAATTATTATGGGGAACCCGCGTGGCCCAACGATCTTTTATACATTTTTCCAGTAGTAATTCTAGGAACTATTGCATGTAATGTAGGTTTAGCGGTTCTCGAGCCGTCAATGATTGGGGAACCGGCGGATCCGTTTGCAACTCCTCTGGAAATATTACCCGAGTGGTACTTCTTTCCCGTATTTCAAATACTCCGTACAGTACCCAATAAATTATTGGGCGTTCTCTTAATGGTTTCTGTGCCAACGGGCTTATTGACAGTACCCTTTCTAGAGAATGTCAATAAATTCCAAAATCCATTTCGTCGTCCAGTAGCTACGACCGTTTTTTTAATCGGTACTGCTGTAGCTCTTTGGTTAGGTATTGGAGCAACATTACCCATTGATAAATCCTTAACTTTAGGTCTTTTTTAGGGATTTTTCGAGTTGATTCATTCAACCGCGAAGTCCTCCACATGGGTATCTAGGAAATTGTTACTTCCAAGTGAATATTCCCTAGATACCTAAAATCTATTTTATTATGATCCATTTCGCGAAAATATAGATTGTGCCAAAGATTCAAAATTATTTTCTTTTTATTCTAACTCGAAAAAGAAGAAGAGGGGAAAATTGCAATGGATTTAAAGCGAGAACTTGTTCTTAGGTAAATCAATCGGGAGATGCTTCTCCAGAGTGTCCCATATAAGTTTTCCATCTTCCATACGAAAGCTGTTAATTCTCATAAGATCTTCTTCAGTCTTACTCAAAAGGTCCAATAGTGTATGTATATTGGACCTTTTGAGACAATTATACGTTCTAGAAGGCAATTCTAATTGATCAATAAAAATTAAATTCAACGGAATTCCTTTTTTATTTTTCTTTAGATTAGTGAATCTTTTTTGAAAGGTTAAAAGGGGTGGAGTAAACCTATTTTTATTTTTTTCGAAACTAGTGCCCTCTTCTTCTGTGTGTAGAAAAGGAAGAAATAAATCAATCAAATTACGAGAAGCTTCATAAAGCGCTTCTTTAGGGGTTAAACTTCCATTCGTCCATATTTCGAGAAAAAGTATCTCGTGTTTTTCATTTCCATTCCCACAAGAAAAAATACTATAATTTACATTTCGAACAGGCATGGATACAGCATCTATAGGATAACTTCCATCTTGAGAGTGCTTTCTGAGTTCCATATGATATCCGCGATCTCTCTTGATCTGTAACTCAATACAGAAATCAATGGGCTCTCTCAAGTTAGCTATAGGTTGTGTCGTATCAACGATTTCTACGGAAGGCGGTAAGATTATATCTTGAGCGGTTATGTATCTAGGACCTTTGACGCAAATTGATGCGTCTCTAACTCCATAGAGATTACTTCTCAATACAATTTCTTTCAAATTTAGTAAAATTTCTTGTATGGATTCTTCAATACCTACTATTGTAGAATATTCATGTGGCACGTTCCCAAATTTTGCGCGTGTGATACATGTTCCTTCTATTTCTCCAAGTAAAGCTCGTCGCAGGGCAATACCGACAGTATCCGCTTGACCTTTTCTAAGCGGGGACAGAATGAAACGACCATAATAAAGACGTTTACTATCTACTCTTGATTCAACACACTTCCACTGTAGTGTTTGGGTGGATCCTGTTACCTCCTCTCGAACCATAATAGACTAGTATTATTATTTGATCATTGAATCATTTATTTCTCTTGAAAGCAGTTTAATTCTTTTACAGACGTCTTTTTTTAGGGGGTCGACATCCATTATGCGGCATGGGTGTTACATCGCGTATACAACTTAACCGTACACCACTTTTAGCAATGGCTCGTAATGCGGCATCTCTTCCGCTACCAGCACCCTTTACCATAACTTCTGCTCGTTGCAAACCCACCGTACGAATAGCTTCTGCCGCTGTTCTTTGACCAGCATAGGGTGATGCTTTTCTTGAGCTTTTGAATCCACAAGTACCCGCGGAGGACCAGAAAACCACCCGACCTTGCGGATCTGTAACAGTTATAATGGTATTGTTGAAACTGGCTTGAACATGAATAACCCCTTTTGTTATTCTACGTGCACTCTTCCGTAAACTAAAACGGGCATTCCTGCGCAAACCAACACGCACTTTCTTACGCGAACCTATTTTTTGTGCAGCTTTTGTCATATTTTATTATCTCATAAATATGAGTTAGAAATAACAAAAAGAAAAAAAGATACAAAGATATCCGTTTCAGGGGTAAAATATATCCTTTACCTTATTTTTGGTTTATTTGGACCATTTCTGTGGGTACTTTTTTTCCTTTTTATTTTAGAAAGGAAAGCTCCTTTTTCGAAAGATTACCCCTGTCTTTGTTTATGCTTCGGATTGGAACAAATTACTCTAATTCGCCCACGCCTACGAATCAGTCGACATTTTGTACAAATTTTACGAACGGAAGCTCTTATTTTCATATTTAGGTATTCCTTTCTTAAACTATGAATCTACTCTTTAGGAAAAAATAAGTCTCTTCACTTAATTTTGGAAACTTGGAATTTTTTACCCTAGAAAAACCTAATCCTTTGAATCTTTGGTATCCTTCGAGTCTTCGGTACGCTTCGAATCCTTATGGGGAAGTCTATAAATTATACGTCCCTTGCTTGAATCATAACGACTTACTTCAATTTTGACCCTATCCCCCATCAGTATTCGTATAGAACTGGACCGGATTTTTCCTGAAATATAGCCCAGGATGATGGTGTCATTCTCTAGGCGAACGCGGAACATTCCGTTGGGGAGGGCTTCCGTAACTAAACCTTCGAAAGTGACTTTTGCTTCTCTCAGGTTTTTTTTTTCTTTCCTATTTTTTTTTTCTGTCATGTTTTTTTCTCCTATTTTGGAAAGAAAAATGGAAAAATAGGAAGTTCGAGATAGAATTCATGTACTAAAGGCGGGGCCATTACCATATATAACATAAGACTTCTCCCCCAATTCTGTTTAGTCGAGCTTCTCGATCTGTCATTATACCTCGAGAGGTAGAAAGAATAGCAATTCCCATTCCGCCCAAAACCTTAGGAATTCTTTGATAGTTGGTATAAATTCGTAAACCAGGTCGGCTGATACGCTTTAAAAAGGTTCTAGTTCTATATATTCCTTTTCTAGTCTTTCTCTTTTGATGCCGCAAAGTTAAAACCAAGAAATATCTGTTACTTTCCTGATGTTTCCGAACACTTTCAATAAAACCCTCTCGTAGAAGTATTTTAACAATGTTTTCGGTAATATTTGTAGATACTACTCGAACAGTTCCTTTTTTATTCATGTCTGCGTTTCTTATAGAAGTTAGTAAATCAGCAATAGTGTCCTTGCCCATAAGACTCTAATTCTAGGTTCCTCCTAATTTTTCTATAATCAACATGTTTTTCTTTTTCTTTTAATTTTGGATTTTAAAGCATATACGTGAGACACAATCTACTAATTTTTTCTTTGATCTATATCCCGTCTACTAGTATTTATAATACTTCAGGAGCTAATGAAACAATTTTTGTAAAATTCAATTCTCTCAATTCTTCGGCAATCGCGCCAAAAACTCGAGTTCCTTTTGGATTTCCTTTTTGATCAATGATAACTGCTGCATTGTCATCATAGCGTATTATTATACCGTCTTTGCATTTGAATTCTTTACATGTACGTACAATTACAGCTCGAATTACTTCGGATTTTTCTAGAGGCATTTGGGGCACTGCGTCTTTTATTACAGCAACAATAACATCACCAATACGAGCATATCGCTGATTACCAGCAGTTCCTATGACTCGAATACACATCAATTTTCGAGCTCCACTGTTATCTGCTACATTTAAAAGGGTCTGAGGTTGAATCATATTATTTAGATTTCAATTTGTTATTTCAATGCAAAAGGATGAAAGAAATATTGTCTTTCCAGAAATAAAAACATGGGTTTTTTCTTCAATACTTTTTTTGGGAGCTCTATATCTCTAATCGAAGAAATTGACTTCGTATGGGCATTTTACTGGCAGCTATGGAAATAGCTGCTCTAGCTACAGTTTCGGATACTCCGCTCATTTCATAAAGTATTCGACCTGGTTTAACAACAGCTACCCAATATTCGGGGGATCCCTTTCCCGAGCCCATACGTGTTTCTGTGGGTCTTATTGTAACTGGTTTGTCAGGAAATATACGTACCCACAGTTTTCCACCACGACGTGCATATCGTGTCATTGCTCTTCGTCCTGCTTCTATCTGTCTCGCTGTGATCCAAGCGGGTTCAAGTACTTGAAGAGCATATCTACCAAAACAAATACGATTGCCTCGGCAGGATTTTCCCTTCATTCTTCCTCTATGTTGTTTACGAAATCTAGTTCTTTTGGGGTTATAGTCGATGGTTCTTTCTTAGTTCCATCTCTACTGCAAAACCGGACATGAGAGTTTCTTCTCATCCAGCTCCTCGCGAATGAAATGAGAAAGCGTGCAAATTCTTCTAATTCCATAATATTCAAAGATATTACGGATAGATACACATCCATATATAATATAAAAAGTTAGGTTTTTTTTTGAATCTCTTTATTTTTACTCTTATTAAATCGTGGTAAAGTTTTCTAATCCAATAAAGATTTCGCGGGCGAATTTTTACGCTTTCCTGTCTTATTTGGTAATTTTTAATCTTACCAAATAAAGCAATTTTTTTGGTTTGTTCCGCCATCCTACCCAATGAAGTATTAGGATTCTTTTGAATAAAATCCTATGTAGTCATAGGTTTTGTCGTTCCCACAGCTTCTCTTTTAATGGTTAGGTTTGAATCCTGCAATGGAGCTTCCAAAAAGTATCTTTCCGAGTCAACTTTCTCAGTTTTATTAACCCGGGTTGCTCTTTATTCCTTAATTATTGCTTTAAATTTTTATTTTTTGTTTTAAGTTACAATTTATAATTCTCTCTTTTTTTTTATTATTTTAGTATATTGATGCTTTATCACATTGCCTTTTATGATGTAATTCATAGACCATACACATTGGAATCCTATATCTTTCTTATTCTTCTTCCTTCTATCTATCATCCTTCCTTTTATCCACATCCCTTTAGTTTTGCTTCACAATCTAGAATTCGGTTTCTTTTTTAGAAAAAAAATGCAGTTGCTACAGCTATATGATAGATCTACTCATTGATGATAGATGTATTTATTCACATAGTGACTGTTTCTTAGTTAGGATCTCGACAATACGAAGCAATAGGTTGGTTATTAGTTAATTTTCTATAATTACTAAGTTTTTTTCTATTTTTAGTAGGGTTCAGTCAATTTTTTTTGAACCTCCTTTTTTGACCCTAAAGAAAAAACTAACGAGTCACACACTAAGCATAGCAATTATATTAAAAGATTTCTCAATTTTCATTAAATCTTATAGAAAGAGGTATAATTTCTTCTTTTTTTTCGGGGATTTCGGGAAAAATCAAAAATAAGGCTCTTGTATTTTTTATTCTATCGCTGGACAGAATGGGAAGACAAGGTTAGTTATTCTTCTTCTACGAATATCCAAATTTTTACACCTAATACTCCATAGATAGTTCGAATTGGATAGCAGCAATAATCAATTTTAGCACGAATTGTTTGGAGGGGAAGTCTACCCTTTTTGATGCATTCGGCACGTGCAATTTCTTTCCCTGCTAGACGACCTGCTATTTTTATTTTTACTCCTTTTATATCTGTTTTTTTAGTTAATTCAAGGGCTTTTTTCATTGCCTTTCGGAATGAAACTCTATTTTTTAATTGGAAAGCTATATATTCTGCAAGAATGTTAGGTTGTCTATAAGGTTCTTTCACTTTTTCGATAGCAATATTAAATCTCTGGTTTACATAATTAACTTCCTTTTTGAGATCTTTCTCTAATTCTTCGATTGCACCTTTTTGCTTTAATAAATTGGGGAATCCAATATGGATTATGACATGGATTGTATCGATTTCTTTTTGAATTTCTATATGTGTAATTACTTCGGAACTTGAGTCTGATTCTATTTTTCTATTTGAGCCTTTTTTCCTATTCTTTTGTATATAGTTCTTGATACAATTCCGTATTTTTTTATCTTCCTGTAGACCTTCAGAATAATTTTTCGGTTGTGCGAACCAAAAGGAGTGGTGATTTTGGGTTGTACCAAGTCTGAAACCGAGTGGATTTATTTTTTGTCCCATATTTTTCTATTCTATTTTTTTTTTTTTTTACTGGGAATCGAAATCTTAGATTGATCTAAAGATTATTTAGATTTCTTTACTATATTTAGTACAATTGTTATATGACACATGCTTTTTTTTATAGGATAACCGCGTCCTCGAGCCCGTGGTCTGAATTTTTTCATAATAGTACTCCTACTGACTTCGGCTTTAGTTATGAATAAATTTGCTTTGTCGAAATCCCTATAATGAGTAGCATTTGCTGCTGCTGAGTAAACCAACTTTAAGATGGGATAAGATGCTCGATAAGGCATGAGGTTCAGTATCATAACGGTTTCCTCGTAGTAACGCCAGCGAATCTCATCAAGAACTCTTTGAGCTTTGAAAACAGACATATGTATGCGTTTTTGTGCTTTGAAAACCCGTTCGAACTTAAGTAGACGATCGGTTGGAACTTTTCTTGCGAGTTTCCTTAACCCGTTCTTCTTCTTCTTTATTCTAGGGGTATACTTTACCAATTTAAAACTTGTCATAAATAAGTTTATTACGCGCCTACCTTTACTTTAATTTGAATCCGATAAAATTTTGTTTATTCTGAATCTTTCTATTATGAATTCAGTTAACGACGAGATTTAGTATCCTTTCTTGCACTTTCATAACTCGTGAAATGCCGGGTAGGCACGAATTCTCCCAATTTGCGACCTACCATAGGATTTGTTATGTAAATAGGTATATGTTCTTTTCCATTATGAATCGCGATTGTATGGCCAACCATTGCGGGTAGAATGCTAGATGCCCGGGACCACGTTACTATTGTTTCTTTCTCCTCCTTCATATTGACCTTTTCGATTTTTGCCAATAAATGACGAGCTACAAAAGGATTCGTTTTTTTTCGTGTCACAGCTGATTACTCCTTTTTTTCATTTTAAAGAGTGGCATCCTATGTCCACTATCTCGATCGAGGTATGGAGGTCAGAATAAATAGAATAATGATGAATGGAAAAAAGAGAAAATCCCTTAGCTGGATAAGGGGCGGATGTAGCCAAGTGGATCAAGGCAGTGGATTGTGAATCCACCATGCGCGGGTTCAATTCCCGTCGTTCGCCCATCACATTATTGCAAATTCCTAAAATGCAATTTTCCATATTCCTAGTTACGTATTTACTTACGACGACGAAGAATAAAACTATCACTATATTTTTTCCTTTTCCTAGTTCTTCTTCCAAGCGCAGGATAACCCCAAGGGGTTGTGGGTTTTTTTCTACCAATGGGGGCTTTCCCTTCACCGCCCCCATGGGGGTGGTCCACAGGGTTCATAACTACCCCTCTTACTACGGGGCGTTTACCTAGCCAACACTTAGATCCGGCTCTACCCAAACTTTTTTGGTTCACCCCAACATTACCCACTTGTCCGACTGTTGCTAAGCAGTTTTGGGATACCAAACGGACCTCCCCAGATGGTAATCTTAAAGTGGCCAATTTACCCTCTTTTGCAATCAGTTTCGCTACAGCACCCGCTGCTCTAGCTAATTGCCCACCCCTTCCACGTGTGATTTCTATGTTATGTATGGCCGTGCCTAAGGGCATATCGGTTGAAGTAGATTCTTCTTTTTTCTCAAAAAACCCCTTCCCAAACTGTACAAGCTTCTTCCAAAGCATACAGCTTTCTAGATGTATATGACGATCTCTAGACAGATGGATCTTATATGAATCGTATGATGAAGTACCACATGAGTGGATATATAGAAAAGGATTCCAAATCTGCCGAATCGCTCATGTTATGATCTTCTACATCCTAGGTCTCCGCGTTCCGTCATCTGGCTTATGTTCTTCATGTAGCATTCAGATCGAATGACTCTATGAAATTACGTCGATACTTCCCCATATTATGGGTAACGTAGGAGACATCCCTATTTTCACCCGGGGGTCTTAATTACCACTGCTTAGCTTTCAATTCGCCTCTGACCATCAAATTAAATGTGAATAACCCGTCCTCCTCTCTTTGAAACAAGGGGCGCTTCCGGTTCTGTGCGTGCTTCAAACAATTTAGTCTTCTCCATATTACCATATCTCTAGAGTCAATAATTTTCTATGAGGAACTACTGAACTCAATCACTTGCTGCCGTTACTCAACAGTTTTCTGTTGAGGTCTATCCCGTAGAGGTAGTCAAATTGGATCAGTGATCGATTTCTAGGTTTCGTCGTAAACCTAATTGGTTACTTCCAATTACGTAAATCAATAGTTCAAACCGCACTCAAAGGTAGGGCATTTCCCATTGATATAGGAACTTTTGTACCAGAAACAATAGTATCTCCAATTATAGCCCCTCTGGGATGTAAAATATATCTCTTCTCACCATCCCCATAGTGTATGAGACAAATGTATGCATTTCGATTAGGGTCATATTCTATGGTTACGATTCTACCAGATATGTCTTTTTGATTCCGTCGAAAATCGATTTTACGGTATAGGCGCTTATGACCTCCCCCTCTATGCCTTGCGGTAATGATTCCTCTGGCATTACGACCTTTACCACAACGGTGCCGTCCATGGATCAATTTATTTCGTGGATTGGATTTCACTGGCCTGTCTACGGTTCCCTTGCGTGTGCTCGGGATAGGTGTTTTGTATAAATGTTTCGCCGTATTATTAAGTATTCTCCTTTAGTTCTTTTCTCTATCTAGAAGTGGAATAGAATAACCCGGTTGAAGGGTAATGATCATACGTCTGTAATGCGTTGTATGTCCCAGAATAGGCCCCATTCTTCTACCCTTTCCGGGTAGTCGATGGCTATTCACAGCTACTACCTTAACACCAAAGAAGAGTTCGACCCAATGCTTTATTTCTGTCTTAGTGAACCCCGATTCGACATTAGAAGTATATTGATTCTTCCCCAATAAACGAAGACTCTTTTCTGTAAATACTGCGTATTTGATTCCATCCATAAATCGACTTTCCCTCCTATGCTCTGAGTTCCAGTATCGATAAGAATTCGAGTTCTTATTGTTCTTATGTTATGGTATGAATATACCATACCAATTCGTTATGTATGGATGATGGATGAGATTCCATGGATAGAGAGCCAGTTCCAATAGACTTATGGAACGTTCCCGTTCGCGTGCATCCAGCAGGAATTGAACCCGCAAATTTACCAATTATGAGTTGGGCGCTTTAACCATTCAGCCATGGATGCTTAACAGGGATCATCGTACATCGTAAATAACCAATTTTCATATAGAAAGACATATCATAGAAAAATGAAATCGAAAATATTCGGAGATGGCAAATATTCGGAGATGACTATGAAAACACCTCTCTGGATCTTCGAATTGAAAGAGAGATTGAGAGGGATCAAGAATCCTAATTCTCGCTATTTGGAATGGATCCAATTCTATTGAGTCTGACTCATAGTGATCATTTCTCTTTAGCAAAGAATGACCTTGGTTATCAAAGGATTGAACAACCGGGATCCATTTACTTATGATACCTAGTTGACATTGCTAACAAGGATCTAATGAATTATGAGTTTAATAGATCCTCTTTAGCAGAAAGACGTATATTCCTTGCTCATTATCAGACAATCACTTATTCCCAAACTTCGTGTGGGGCTAATCGTTTTCATTTACCATCTCATGGAAAACCCTTTTCGTTCCGCTTAGCCCTATCGGGTATTTTAGTGATAGGTTCTATAGGAACTGGACGATCCTATTTGGTCAAATACCTAACGAAAAATTCCTATTTTCCTTTCATTAAGGTACGAGGGCTTCTTATTCCACAAGAACGAAAGCGCCTTTTCATTCTTTCATATACTAGGGGTTTTTACTTGGAAAAGACAATGTTCCATACTAAAGGATTCGGGTCCATAACCATGAGTTCCAGTGCACTAGATCTTGTAGCACTTAGCAACGAGGCCCTATCCATTAGTATTCCACATAAGAAATCCATTATAGAAACTAATACAATTAGATTAGCTCTTCATAGACAAACTTGGGGTTTGCGAGCCAAGATAAGACCGTCTCGGGATCATGGGACCCTTTTCTATCAGATAGGAGGGGATCTTGTACAAAATAGACTTCTAAGTAATAACCCCATAGATCCCATATCTATCTATATAAAGAGGCAATCGTGTCAGGAAGCGGGTTTTTCTTTGGCCAAACGGTACTTCGAACTTGGAACGAGCATAAAGAGATTAACGAGACTTCTTTCTCTTTTGAGTTTTTCTGGCGGACCAGTCGCGCAAGATCTTTGATCTTCCCCCGGAACCGATGAAAAAGTGGGTCGCTTCTTATGGACTCGCTCAGAATGATTCTTCTCTATCTATAGTTCAGGGCCTATTAGAAGTAGAAGGTGCTCTGGTGCAATCCTTACCGACAGAAAAAGATTGCAGTCGGGTTGATAATAATCGAGTGCCATTACTTCGTCGGTCCGAACCAAGGAATCCGTTAGAAATGTTTTGAAATGGATATTGTTCTCTCTTTGAT